TCAATTCAACTTTTTAAGTTTTTTTATTGTAATTTTATATCAAATAAACTGAATCACGCTCTGTAGGATTTGAACCTACGACATCGGGTTTTGGAGACCCGCGTTCTACCGAACTGAACTAAGAGCGCTTTATATTATGACAGGGAATATGGCTGTACTGTAAAGAAAAGTTTTTTCTATCTGCAATGTGTCTTGCATACATATAGTATAGTATATTGTGTACAAATTATGTCCTATTTTAATCGATCTCACTCAATCCCCCGTTACCGCCTATAGAGGAAGTAATAGGTAGGGATGACAGGATTTGAACCCGTGACATTTTGTACCCAAAACAAACGCGCTACCAAGCTGCGCTACATCCCTTTTCAAATTTTTGTACAGTCTGATTTTACAAAATTCCTGTCTTGTTTTCCACATCGGTATTTTATCTTACATCTATATACAATTTTCTTGTCATTTCCGCTTTTTTGTTTCCCCTCTTCGGTTTCATACAAACTTTCATACATATAAAAATTTTATACATCTGAAACCCAACATAAAAAAACGAATATTTATAGGTAATGCTCGGGAAGAAGAGATCGTTTTTTTACTTTTTAGGAGGAGGAAAAATCTTATCTATTGCTTCATTGTACATATCATGTATTTTGTTTAGCAATTCTGTGTAAATTAGCAATTCTGTGTAAATTAGCAATTCTGTGTAAAATAGATACAAATGATCTTGAACTACAGCATCTGACCATATATGTATTCCAATAAAGAAGGAGGATTTTCAATGCGAGATATAAAAACATATCTCTCTGTGGCACCCGTACTAAGTACTCTATGGTTTGGGTCTTTAGCAGGCATATTGATAGAAATTAATCGTTTATTCCCGGATGCCTTGTCATTCCCCTTTTTTTCATTCTAGTTCTTGATATACGAAGAAATGCAGAAAATTAGGAAGACAATTCTGTATTACATGACTAAAATTTCGAACTCCGACAGACTTTTTTTGTTCCGTTAGGATAAGAAAAACAAAAAGAAAAAGTGTATTCAACCTCTGCAAAAATCCGGCAGATCAAAGATGGAATCTTGGAGAGCATAACATAAATGAAAATACAAATCCATTCTATTCAATATTCTAGGGCGGATTCCTCGAAATCGTAGCATAGAAAGAGTTGAATATTGGTATGGTCTTTAGAATAGGAATAATTGATACTTAGTTTAGAAAAAATTGTATTACTTTATTACTTAATTATTTATTATATTATTATTTATATTTTATTATATTATAATATATTTTATATTATTATATATTAATAATTATTATATATTAATAATTATTGAATAATTATTCTAGATAATAATTAATATTATTATAAATAATTATTACTAATATAGAATGTAGAATGAAAATTTTTCTAGAATTAGAATTTTACTTTTATCATAGAATAAGAAAATCTTTCGAAATTTTTATTTTCTAGTTAGTAACTTATCTTTTTTTGTTCTTTTTTCTCTTCGTCTTGGATCGAAAAAAGTTAAGTTAATCAAAAATACAAAGGAGGTTCATGGCCAAGAGTAAAGATATTCGAGTTATAGTTATTTTGGAATGTACCAGTTGTGTACGAAAGGATGTCAATAAGGAATCGCCGGGTATTTCTAGATATATTACTCAAAAAAATCGACACAATACATCTGGTCGATTAGAATTGAGAAAATTTTGTCCCTATTGTCACAAGCATACAATTCATGCGGAAATAAAGAAATAGATTGAATGTTTTAATCTTGTAAAGGAAAAGGAAGAGAGAAAGCTTAACATACTTAACTTACACATATATACATATATATAGTACCTTAGTTCGGTCGGATCTGAAATGAATAAAGAAATCTAATTTTAGAGATAAGGAATAAACCATGGATAAATCCAAACACTCCTTTCGTAAATACAAGCGATCTTTTCGTAGGCGTTTGCACCCGATTCGATCAGGAGATCGAATCGATTATAGAAACATGAGTTTAATTAGTCAATTTATTAGTGAACAGGGAAAAATATTATCTAGACGGGTGAATAGATTGACCTTGAAACAACAACGATTAATTACTATTTCTATAAAACAAGCTCGTATTTTATCTTTGTTACCTTTTCTTAATTTTAATAACGAGAAACAATTTGAGAGAGCCGAGTCGCTGCCCGGAACTACTAGTCCTAGAACCAGAAATAAATAGACATACTTCCAAATGGAATCAAACCGAAAATCGGAACTCAAGCTCGGATTAATGCTTTGTTCGAAAAGATCTAGAATCTAGTAGAATCTAGTGTGGATTCTTGTGTTATAAGAAATACGGAGTGGGAAATCTTTTTTTATTGAAACATGTTCTTTCACTCCTATTTCTTATCTTTAATTTTTTTCTATCCTCCCGGAGAATGAACCCCGGGGAATTCTGTTTCGATCATTCCTGTACGACAAAATCTCTATTTGATGATCTTATTGGAAATCATGTAAAGACAATTCTTATTTGATATAGCTATTTGCGCAGGTATTTTACGATTAAGAAGCAATTTTTTTTTGTACAGATTCCGTATTAATACAGAATAACTATGCAATACTTTGCTATCACGAGTTACTGCATTTATTCGAGTAATCCACAAACGACGAAAATCCCTCTTTTGCCTGCCTCTATCTCGATCAGAGGAAACTAAAGCTCTCATTTTTTGTTGAGTAGCCGTTCGAGTAAGTCTCGAATGAGCCCCCCTAAAAGTTGATGCAAATAAACGAATTTTTGTTCGGCGTTTTCGAGCTATATATCCCCGTCTCACTCTGGTCATTGAATCAAATTAAATCTTAATGAATAACTAATTGATTTCTATTCTTTCAGTCATCCTTTTCCCCTCCCACGGTCGATTAAAAACAAAACGGATTTTTCCGATATATAAAATCTAAATTCCAATGGCTTTTGCTACTATAACCTTCCTGACCACGATTTTTATTCTTTGGGGGCGTTTTTTACCCGAAAATCAGAAATTCTAACGACACTAAATTAAATAAATTTAATATAAAATATAAATAATTATTAAATATAAATAAATTTTAAAATAAATAATATCAAAAAATAAATTATATTAAATTATATTATATATAAAAGAATATATAAAATATATTATAGTATAGAAATATAAAAAAATATAAATTAATATATAAATTATAAATATCAAATATATAAATATAAAAATTTAAATAAAAATTGTGGGTTCCATCGTTTCTATGGTTATTTTTTAAACGGTGAGGTCCTCTCTATACACCGGAGCCCCTCCTTTTCTTTTCATTTAATCAAATGTTATTGTTAACTTGTATAGTTCACGCTCTTTGGCTCTACCCCCCAATTATAGAGTAATAACTCTTTTCACAATAAGAGTTATTCATACAGTGACGGCATTTAATGAAGAAAGTTGGCTAGATAGCTGACCCTCTTAGTCCGTTCTTTTAACACTTTGAACAGTAGCAGCATAAAATTTTTCTTCTTCTATTATTTACTTTTTATTTCCTCCGCTTAATCCATAACTAGTTGCTTTGTTACCAACGGGAAATTGTTTCTCATCTCAAACCTAGATGATTGGATTTGCACCAATAAAAACCATAAATTTAATACACAATCCATATAGATATAGAATGGAGCTTTTTTATTTATCCTCTTCGTTGGAACTGATCATTGATACTGGAAAGGTTGTTTGTCTCATTTATTTTTATTCGAACTCATGATCTGAACGAGTCGCACATACACCCTAGTACATGTTCCTCGACGCTGAGGACATCCTCTAAGAGCGGGAGATTTTGTGACATTTCTGATTGGCTGTCTTGTGTTTCTAATAAGTTGTTTAATTGTTGGCATGTCGTATATATATTTTCGAATAGGTTGGTTTAGATCGATCTTAACCTGATGATTGATTAACGATTAGGAATATTTTCTATTAAATATCCAATTACAGAAAATGAGAATTATACCTTGAGATGGATTTAATTTACACGAAATCCCCACCGGTATTTTCATTTTCGACCGCTACAAGATCTACAATTCCATGAGTTTGGGCTTCTGTTGCTGACATAAAAACATCCCTTTCCATGTCTTCGGATACAACCCATAATGGGTTGCCCGTTCTTTGTACATAAATCTTCGTAAGGGTTTCGCGAAGTTTCAGTAGTTCTTCTGCTTCCAGGATAAACTCCCCCGCTTGTGCCTCATAAAAAGAACTAGCGGGCTGGTGAATCATAACCCTGATGATATATAACATGATGAACGGCTCTTCTATCTCGTATGATTGGGTTAAAATAAGTAAAAAAAAAATATAATAAGAAGAAAAACAATAGAATTACCGCACCAACCGTACGAGCATCCTTTGTGCATTGCATACGGCTCCGCAATGGAATTTACTTTCCTTTTCTCTTATATTCTAGCGAAAAAAGAACTAGAGTTAGAATCCATTCGATTCAGATCCTTTGAATGATCCATTTACCACCCTTCTTTTCGTAGGAGTAAAAAGAAAGTACTATGATGGTTCTGTTGCTTTACTTTTTTTTTATATTTACTTCGTCTGTGATTTAGCAATCCCAAAGTTCCTTTCTGATAGAATCTAATAAGGAAAACAATTTTTTTTTCGTACTTATACTTAATACTTAACATATATATAAGAACATATATATAAGAAAGAAAAGAGACTTCTGGTGTGGAAGAAAAAGGTTTGTGACGCTAAAATGTGCTCCCGACATATAAGAAAAATCGGAAATAACCTTTGTTTCATACTACTATTTCGATACAAAATCTCATGTTATGAAAAAATAATAATGGTTTATTCATATCGAATTCAAAGTGCCATGCTATTATTACTTATTCTTCATATTCAATATGACGAAGGCATAGTCTTTCTTTAATAAAAACTCATTGCATTGGCGCCAAGCGTGAGGGAATGCTAGACGTTTGGTAATTTCTCCTCCGACCAGAATAAAGGATCCCATTGAAGCGGCCAATCCCATGCATATTGTATGGACATCGGGCGGCACAAATTGCATAGTATCATAAATGGCTATTCCAGGTATTACCCATCCGCCGGGAGAGTTTATAAACAAATAAAGATCCCTAGTATCATCTTCTATACTGAGATATACCATGAGACCAACAAGTTGATTTGAGATCTCGCTATCAACCTCTTGGCCTAGAAAAAGTAATCTTTCTCGATAAAGTCGGTTGGTTGGGAAAACCGGTATCCCTTAGAAACCGTACATGCACCTTTGGATGCATACGGTTCGAAAATTCATTTGCGAAAAAAGAATCAATCCACCAATTCCAGTTCTTTTTTTTTTCTAATAAAGGGCTTTTTCTTCTATAATTTTCAAAAGCACGAGGTTCCCCTTTACTTACATAATAATATAATAAAAAAAACAGAATTTACTGAATGTGTTGAACTAACCTTTCATTGATGTATTGCTTCATCGAGATTTAAATCACGATGTCCTTTTCTTGTTCCTGAAGGGGTCCTTTCAATTCTTTTAGGTTCATGTTCTACTCCGGGAAAGAAAAGATATGTCCGAATTTTATTTGCACATATAGGGCAAACGGTCTCAGTACCGCTTCTTTTTATTACGATTTCTTTTTTTTTATTTCATTTCAATTCGTTTCGTGCCCTTCTCCAACGATTCAATCTACTCACCATACTAGTTTTGGTTGGTAGTTTGAGATCACTCCTATACTTATTATATTACATATTTATTATATTACATATTTATTATATTACAAATATACTATATATATTATATAATATATATAATATAATAATATAATATAAAATATAATATAATAATATATAAAATATAATATATAAAAAAAATATTTAATAATTTAATATATAAAGAAAATATTTAATATTTTAATATATAGATATTCTAAAATAATTAGATATTATAAAATAATTATTTAATTAAAATAATTATTTAATATATAAATATAATAACTAATAACTTTTTTTTTATTTAATAAAAATTTAAATAAAAAATAGAATCTAATTAAATTTTAAATTGAAATTTTTTTATAATAGAATTCAATTCAAATAATCTAATTAATAATATCTGATATCTAATTATAGAATTGAATTCTATTTTCATTTTAATTAAGTAAATATTAATATTCTAAGCTAAGTAAGTAAATATTAAATAGTTCAAGTATAAGATATTAAGAAATAAGATATAAAAAATGTATGATACAAGGGGTAATGGCACATATATTATCAAATTTTTACCTATTTGGTTGGCATTTTATGAACGGAGCCTGGATACTTTAGTTTCGTTTTCTCAGTCCAAGCGAACCATAAATTCTTCTAATTGAGTTGCAAATATTGATCCCAATAAATAGAAATTGATCTAATTGTATTCATTTCGCGCTCCGAATGCTTGATGATTCACTCATTTCTTGGGCGAAACAGAAGATATCTCGATCGGGGGAGAGAGCGGGTAATTTCCATATGACCCCATACGTCTGACAAGTCGCACTATACGTCAACCCAAACTGCATCTTCTTCCCCAGGACTACGAAAAGGTACTTTTGGAACACCAATGGGCATTAAAAAAAAAATGACATATTCTACTTCACTTTAATATGGAAACGTAAACGCGACAATGGTTTATTGTCTTCATCTTTTTTCTGTTTATTCTATTTTCATCTTTTTTCTGTTTATTCTATTTATAGTTAGATTATAGTTAGAAACTTTTATACATGGATTGGAAGGTTTATAGAGTAAGGCAGAACCCAAATTTGAACTTAACTAAACTAACAGATTGATTGTTCAAATAATAAATAGAAAAACATTCGTTTCTCGAAAGTAGGACTAATCCCCATTGCGTATTGGTACTTATCGGATATAGAATAGATCTGTTTCTCTTTGTTCTTACGAACAGAATTGTCCCCTTATTTTTAATGGGGCGGAATTCAATATTAACCCTTTCTCATACGGAATCCACGGAAAAGGTTAAGGTACATAATGTTAGATACATAATATAGTCATAGTCTTTTTCAATGCGATAAAATAAAGTGACATAGTGTCTATTTTTTTTTTTTGATAAAGGGGTATTTGTATGGGTTTGCCTTGGTATCGTGTTCATACTGTCGTATTGAATGACCCTGGTCGATTACTTTCTGTACATATAATGCATACAGCTCTAGTTTCTGGTTGGGCAGGTTCAATGGCTCTATACGAATTGGCAGTTTTTGATCCCTCTGATCCTGCTCTTGATCCAATGTGGAGACAAGGTATGTTCGTTATACCTTTCATGACTCGTTTAGGAATAACCAACTCGTGGGGCGGTTGGAGTATTTCAGGAGGAACTATAACGAATCCGGGTATTTGGAGTTATGAAGGCGTGGCAGGAGCCCATATTTTGTTTTCCGGCTTGTGCTTCCTAGCAGCTATCTGGCATTGGGTGTATTGGGACCTAGAAATATTCTGTGATGAACGTACGGGCAAACCTTCTTTAGATTTGCCCAAGATTTTTGGAATTCATTTATTTCTCTCAGGGGTGGCTTGCTTTGGCTTTGGCGCATTTCATGTAACAGGTTTGTATGGTCCTGGAATATGGGTGTCCGATCCTTATGGATTAACAGGAAAAGTACAACCCGTAAATCCAGCATGGGGCGCGGAAGGTTTTGATCCCTTTGTGCCCGGAGGAATAGCTTCTCATCATATAGCAGCGGGTACTTTGGGCATATTAGCAGGCTTATTCCATCTTAGTGTCCGTCCACCTCAGCGTCTATACAAAGGATTACGTATGGGCAATATTGAAACTGTACTTTCCAGTAGTATTGCTGCTGTTTTTTTTGCAGCTTTCGTTGTTGCCGGAACTATGTGGTATGGTTCGGCAACTACCCCAATCGAATTATTTGGCCCTACTCGTTATCAATGGGATCAGGGATACTTTCAGCAAGAAATATATCGAAGAGTTAGTGCCGGACTAGCCGAAAATCTGAGTTTATCGGAAGCTTGGTCTAAAATTCCTGAAAAATTAGCTTTTTATGATTACATTGGTAATAATCCAGCAAAGGGGGGATTATTCAGAGCAGGCTCCATGGACAGCGGGGATGGAATAGCTGTTGGATGGTTAGGACACCCCGTCTTTAGAGATAAAGAAGGGCGCGAGCTTTTTGTACGTCGTATGCCTACTTTTTTTGAAACATTTCCGGTGGTTTTGGTAGATGGGGACGGAATTGTGAGGGCCGATGTTCCTTTTAGAAGGGCAGAATCGAAGTATAGTGTTGAACAAGTAGGCGTAACTGTTGAATTCTATGGTGGCGAACTCAATGGAGTCAGTTATAGCGATCCTGCTACTGTTAAAAAATATGCTAGGCGTGCCCAATTAGGTGAAATTTTTGAATTAGATCGGGCTACTTTGAAATCTGATGGCGTTTTTCGTAGCAGCCCAAGGGGTTGGTTTACTTTTGGTCATGCTACCTTTGCTTTGCTATTTTTTTTCGGACACATTTGGCATGGTGCTAGAACCCTATTCAGAGATGTTTTTGCCGGCATTGATCCAGATTTGGATGCTCAAGTGGAATTTGGAGCATTCCAAAAACTTGGAGACCCAACTACAAGGAGACAGGCAGTCTGATACAACATTGCTTGGGCATCTTTCGCCTCCCCTTTTTCGATTTGACATAGGATACCAAAGAAATCTTTACTTTAATCATCTTTTTTTTTTTGACTCTTATACGGTAAATGCCCCCAAATGAATAAGTGTGAAAGCTATAATTCTAAATCACGATTGAATCTATGGAAGCATTGGTTTATACATTCCTTTTAGTCTCGACTTTAGGGATAATTTTTTTCGCTATATTTTTTCGAGAACCGCCCAAGGTTCCAACTAAAAAGTAAAATAATTTTTCATTATCTCAATTGAAGTAATGAGTCTCCCATATGGGGAGACTCATTACTTCAACTAGTCCCCGTGTTCTTCGAATGGATCTCTTAGTTGTTGAGAGGGTTGCCCAAAAGCGGTATATAAAGCGTACCCAGTAAAGCTTACAAGTAAACCAGATATGAAGATGGCGACTAGGGTTGCAGTTTCCATTTGAAAAAAAAAAAAAATTTCAAGATCACAATGGATCCACAATAAGATAGTTTATTTACAACTACAACGGAATGGTATACAAAGTCAACAGATCTCAACCAATAATGAAATAGGATTTATGGCTACACAAACCGTTGAGGGTAGTTCTAGATCTGTGCCAAGACAAACTACTGTAGGGGATTTATTGAAACCATTGAATTCGGAATATGGTAAAGTAGCTCCGGGCTGGGGAACTACACCGTTAATGGGAGTCGCAATGGCTCTTTTTACGGTATTTCTATCTATTATTTTGGAAATTTATAATTCCTCAGTTTTATTGGATGGAATTTCAGTGAGTTAGGTTTATAAGAACTTAAAGTTCTAGTTTTCAATCAAAAATTTACCTTACTGAAGACTTGGATTTTTAGACTATTTGGGTAGTTCGACTGTGAAATTTCTTCGTTTCGGCGTTTCCGGAATATGAGTGTGTGACCTGTTATAATTGATCCTATTGATAATACAGAGAATGGGTCTGTCATTTCTATCAAGATGATTCTATTTCGTCAGATATTTATTCTAGTGAGTATCTGAAGCACGAAATAGGAATATATAGAATAGATCAAGAAAAAAAATATTGAAACAAATATGGAAACTATGATTCATACCTCTATTTAGACCCCGCAACCGGACGTAAAACAAAAAATTTCAAATAAAGATTTCCTAAATCAAAGGATTTTTCTTCCTTAAGACTTTTTTGACCGAAGGCCAGCTCAGCTCTTTCCTTAGGTTTTGTTGAGTTTTGAGTTATTACATTCATTGAATAAATGATTATCAATCAAAAGAAAGGGTTTTTACTCAGATAACCTTTGAGTTTAATTTAACTTTAGCTTGAGGCTTTGCTTTATTAAAGCATCGCGGTTCCAGTATGAATCTGAGGTTTCAATTGAATGAATCATAGGGTCTCAACAAGCGAATTCCTATCCTAATTCCTATCAATAGGAAAAATCCGCATTACAAAAAAAAAATAAAAAAATAGGGAAAAGAAGACTCAAGAGGCCTTTACCGATTAACATGAAAAAAACGGATGAGCCAACTTGATAGTTTTTGGCATTATCATACAAAGAAGCTATTTTGGATTTTTGTTAGTCCCTATCTTCGGGGCAAATTGAATCAAGCAGCTAAAATAAAAAGTTTTGAACTATTTATTTGATTAAATATTCGTTGAAATCTGAAATCAATATTTGTGTGTTTTCGCTTGAGCTGTACGAGATGAAATTCTCATATATGGTTCTTCGAGGGGGAGTCCTTTTTCTTGGGTTACCTATCTCAATAAAATATATGATTGGTTTGAGGAACGTCTCGAGATTCAGGCGATTGCAGATGATATAACTAGTAAATATGTTCCTCCTCACGTCAACATATTTTATTGTTTAGGAGGAATCACACTGACTTGTTTTTTAGTACAAGTAGCTACAGGTTTTGCTATGACTTTTTACTATCGCCCAACCGTTACAGAGGCTTTTTCTTCTGTTCAATACATAATGACTGAGGCAAACTTTGGTTGGTTAATCCGATCAGTTCATCGCTGGTCAGCAAGTATGATGGTTCTAATGATGATCTTGCACGTATTTCGCGTGTACCTTACGGGTGGATTTAAAAAGCCTCGCGAATTAACTTGGGTTACAGGTGTAGTTTTGGCTGTATTGACTGCATCTTTTGGTGTAACTGGTTATTCCTTACCTCGGGACCAAATTGGTTATTGGGCAGTCAAAATCGTGACAGGCGTACCTGAAGCTATTCCTGTAATCGGATCCTCTTTGGTAGAGTTATTACGTGGAAGTGCTAGTGTGGGCCAATCTACTTTGACTCGTTTTTATAGTTTACATACTTTTGTATTGCCTCTTCTTACTGCCGTATTTATGTTAATGCACTTTCCAATGATACGTAAGCAGGGTATTTCGGGTCCTTTATAGAGAAGACAGGTCGTAGATATTTGAAATTTATCATATATCATATATGAGAGGAACCGTAGACAATAAAGAATATTTCACTGCTAGAAATATGGATTATTGAAAAATAAGACATGTTGTTTGGATACTTTTCTTCAACTCCGAAGTATTGTATTCTTTATTTGATACAAAAAGTTGAAGTGAATTTTACGAGGAAGGGGTGGATTATGGGAGTGTGCGACTTGAACTATTGATTTAGCCGTGCAGATATATTTATCTGCCACGCTGTAGTTGTAATTCATAAAAAAATGTGTCTCCGCATCCAACCACCACGCTAGCCCCCGCGTAGCAGAGGATAGGCCGGTTCGCTTGAGGGGATTCTTTTCTATGATCATACCTGAATCATGTTATACATGAATAGGCTCCGTAAGATCCGCTAGACTAGAATAAAATAAATGATGTGGCAGGATCCAATGTTCTGTTCTACTTCTTTATTTATAGTGTAGAAATGCATTCATTGCCTTTGCATCGATCACGATTTAAGATACTATCGGAGTGAAACAAGGGGTCTAAGGAAGGGCAGAGGCTAAACTTTATTAGTAACAAGTAAATATTTTGTGTTTAAGAAATTGTGTGCCAATCAAAAGACATGAGACAATCCAAAAAGCATTTGATCATGATCAAATTTATAAGCTTACTTGGATATTGAGCATTTACTAAGAACGGAATTCTTTGTAATGATATAGTTGCAACTCCGGAAATGTAATTTAATAAATCTTTTCCTACATAGAGTCATTATATAGACGTGGATATGTATGAAATGTAGATTTGATATGGATCTATTTTTGTTTTGACATTTCTTTGATTCTTGCTCGAGCCGGATGATGAAAAATTCTCATGTCCGGTTCTTTTGGGGGATGGATCTATCGCAATTCACCTATCCCAATAACAAAGAAACCTGACTTGAATGATCCTGTATTAAGAGCTAAATTGGCTAAGGGGATGGGGCATAATTATTATGGGGAACCCGCATGGCCCAACGATCTTTTATATATATTTCCAGTAGTAATTTTAGGCACTATTGCATGTACTGTAGGCTTAGCAGTTCTAGAACCGTCAATGATTGGTGAACCGGCGGACCCATTTGCAACTCCTTTGGAAATCTTACCTGAATGGTATTTCTTTCCTGTATTTCAAATACTTCGCACAGTACCCAATAAGTTATTGGGTGTTCTTTTAATGGTTTCTGTACCAACGGGATTATTGACAGTACCTTTTTTAGAGAATGTTAATAAATTCCAAAATCCATTTCGTCGTCCTGTAGCTACAACAGTCTTTTTGATCGGTACCGCAGTAGCTCTTTGGTTAGGTATTGGAGCAACATTACCCATTGATAAATCCCTAACTTTAGGTCTTTTTTAAATTGATTGAACTATGAAATTTCGTGTGTAGGTATCTAGGGAATAGCGACTTTAAAGTCGCTATTCCCTAGATACCTTAATTTTATTATTATTATATTACTCCACAAAAATATGGAAAGGATCGTGCTAAAGATTAAAAACAAATTTTCTTCTTTTTCGAATTAATTTTTTCTTTCTACTTTCTGTTAGAAAAAGATGATTAAATAATAAAAATGGATTTCAAATTAAAACTTATTCTTAGGTAAATCAATTTTAAAAAAAGATTTCGTAGAGTGTCCAATATTTCTTTTGGATCTTCTATGCGAAAATATTCAATTCTCATAAGATCCTCTTGACTCTTACTTAAAAGATCTGATAATGTATGTTATGTATATTAGACCTTTTGAGACAGTTATAGGCTCTGGAAGGCAATTCGGATTGGTCAATAAAAATCCATTTCCCTGGAATTCCTTTTTTTATTTGTTAATCTATTTTAAAAGGTAAAGGGGGATAGAATAAATCTATTTTTTTTTTCTTCGAAATTCATGTCCTCTTCTTCCGCGTGTAGAAAAGGAATAAATAAATCAATCAAATTACGAGAAGCTTCATAAAGTGCTTCTTTAGGAGTTAAACTTCCATTCGTCCATATTTCTAAAAATAGTATCTCTTGTTTTTCATTACCATTCCCATAACAATGAATACTATGATTTGCATTTCGAACAGGCATGGAGCCGGCATCTATAGAATAACTTCCATCTTGAGAGTTATTTGTGGATTTCGTACGATATCCGCGATCCCTCTTGATTTGTAATTCAATACACAAATCAATTGGTTCTGTCAAATTAGCTATATGTTGTGTTGTGTCAACTATTTCCACGGAGGGTGGTGAGATGATATCTTGAGCAGTTACGTATCTAGGACCTCTCGCACAAATGGATGCGTCTCTAACTCCATATATATTGCTTCTCAATACAATATCTTTCAAATTTAGTAAAATTTCATGTACCGATTCCTCAATACCTACTATGGTAGAATATTCATGTGGCACCTTCTCAGATTTTGCACGTGTTATACATGTTCCCTCCATTTCCCCAAGCAAAGCCTTCCTCATGGCAATACCTATAGTATCGGCTTGACCTTTCATAAGTGGGGACAGAACGAAACGACCATAATAAAGACGCTTACTGTCTACTCTTGATTCAACACACTTCCACTGCAGTGTTCGAGTGGATTCGGCTACTTCCTCTCGAACCATACTATGTTTTTGATCACATCAATGAATCATTTATTTCTCTTGAAATTTATTTTTTTTTTACACGCGTCTTTTTTTAGGAGGTCGACATCCATTATGTGGCATAGGTGTTACATCACGTACGAAACTTAATAGTATACCACTTCTGCGAATGGCTCGTAATGCTGCATCTCTTCCGAGACCGGGGCCCTTTATCATAACTTCTGCTCGTTGCATACCCTGATCAATTACCGTATGAATAGCATTTAGTGCTGCTGCTTGAGCAGCATAAGGTGTTCCTCTTCTTGTGCCTTTGAATCCAGAAGTACCAGCGGAGGCCCAAGAAACCACACGACCTCGTACATCTGTAACAGTTACAATAGTGTTGTTGAAACTTGCTTGAACATGAATAATGCCTTTTGGTATTCTACGTCTATTCTTACGTGAACCGATACGACCATTCCTGCGTGAACCAATTCTTGGTATAGCTTTTGTCATATTTTATTATCTCATAAATATCAGTCAGAAATATAGGAAAAGATACGGAAATATCCATTTCGTGGTGAAAGAGATCTTTTTTTTGCCCTTCCTTTAGTTTAGAAAGTTATCGTTTTTGAAAAATTATCCTTGTCTTTGTTTATGTCTCGGATTGGAACAAATCACTAAAATTCGTCCGCGCCTACGGATCAGTCGACACTTTTCACAAATTTTACGAACGGAAGCCCTTATTTTCATATTTCTTATTCCTTACTTGAATTCTGAATCTATTTTTTGGAAGAAAATAAGTCTCTTGAATTTTTTTTTTACTTCGAATTGAATTGTATCCTCCCGAAAAAGAATTTGTTAAAAATTCCTAATCATTTGAATCTTTGTTGCGAAGTCTATAAATTATACGTCCCCTGGTTGAATCATAACGACTTACTTCAATTTTGACTCTATCCCCCGGTAGTATACGGATAAAACTGCGTCGGATCCTTCCCGAAACATAACCTAGAATTACATCTTCATTATCTAAGCGGACCCGGAACATTCCGTTTGGAAGTGATTCAGTAATTAAACCTTCATGAATCATTTTTTGTTCTTTCATTCCAGGTAACCTCCTTGAAGTATCAACTGAAGTAGCAACTGATAGAGGAAGAGTTATATAACTCACTTTTCCTCTCTATTTCATAAATGGGAAGTTGTAGAGAAAATTAAGGTACTAGAGTCAGAGGATTACCATATATATAACAAAATTTCTCCTCCAATTTTTTCTAGTCGAGCTTCTCGATCTGTCATAATACCTCGAGAGGTAGAAAGAATTACAATTCCCATGCCACCCAAAATCTTAGGAATTCGTTGATAGTTGGAATAAATTCGTAAACCGGGTCGACTGATACGTTTTAAAATAATTTTATATATGCCTTTCCTAGTCTTTCTATGTCGCAGGGTTAAACTCAAGAAATATTTGTTATTTTCTTGATGTTTGCGAACGTTTTCAATAAAACCCTCCCGTAGAAGTATTTTAACAATGTTTTCGGTGATATTCGTGGATGCTATTCGAACCGTTCCTTTTTTGTTCATGTCAGCATTTCTTATAGAAGTTATTATATTAGCAATTGTGTCGTTACTCATGATGAACTTTAATTATTAGTTCCTCCTAGTTTTAATATAATCAACATGTTTTTTTTTTTATTAAAAGTATATGCGCGAGATATTATATGATCCAAAAAATATACTGAATTGGAATTCAATCTATTTTTCTGGGATTGTTTATTGCTATATCCTAGTCCTATCTAAAAATATTTAGAATATCTATAATACTTCAGGAGCCAATGAAACTATTTTAGTAAAATTTAATTGTCTCAACTCCCGAGCGATCGGACCAAAAACTCGAGTTCCTTTTGGATTTCCCTCTTGATCAATGACAACGGCAGCATTGTCATCATATCGTATTATCATACCATTGTCACGTTTGAGTTCTTTACAAGTACGTACAATTACAGCTCGAATGACTTCTGATCTTTCTAGAGGCATATTAGGCACTGCTTCCTTGATTACAGCAACAATAAGTTCACCAATATGAGCATATTTGTGATTACCAGCGCCTATGATTCGAATACACATCAATTTTCGAGCTCCACTGTTATCTGCTACATTCAAAAGAGTCTGAGGTTGAATCATATCATTTTTTTTTTTTTCGTTATTTCAATGGAAAGGGTGAAAGAAAAAGGAAATATTGTCTGTCCAGAAAAAAAGAAAAAACGTGTGGTTTTTTTTTCATATTAAAACTTAATGTACCCTTTAGTTGTATATCCCTATCCTGAAATAACAAATTGAGTTCGTATAGGCATTTTGGACGCAGCTATTGAAATGGCAGCTCTGGCTGCCGTTTCTGATATTCCGCCAATTTCATAAAGTATTCGGCCTGGTTTAACAATGGATACCCAATATTCGGGGGATCCTTTACCCGAACCCATACGTGTTTCCGCGGGTCTTACTGTAACAGGCTTGTCAGGAAATATACGTACCCATATTTTTCCACCACGACGCGCATATCGTGTCATTGCTCTTCGCCCTGCTTCGATTTGTCTAGCGGTAATCCAGGCAGGTTCAAGTGCCTGAAGAGCGTATCTACCAAAACAGATATGGTTGCCTCGACAAGATATTCCCCTCATTCTTCCTCTATGTTGTTTACGAAATCTGGTTCTTTTGGGGTTATAGTTGATGGTCTTTCTTAATTCCACCTCTACTACAGAACTGGACATGAGAATTTCTTCTCATCCAGCTCCTCGCGAATGAAAGGATTGAATAAATACATTCCGGTATTTCTAAGATAAGATACATTTCTGTATTTTCAAATAATGTAATGGCATTTCTTTTTTATTTCTTTCTATTTAATTTGTTTGTTACATACGGAAGATTTATATACAAGATATTCAGCTAGTTTAATAAAGATCGGTATTTTGACCCTTATCAAACACGTAAAAATATTGTAATACAATTCCGCTAGATATAGATAAAAGTATAAATTTCGCGGGCGAATATTGACTCTTTCCTGTTTCATTCGTAGGTCAATTTATGGCCTATCAGAAGAAATTCTTTTTCTTGGCTCGTTCCGCCATCCCACCCAATGAATTCTTTGGATTCTTTTTCTGTAGAATCCTATGTAGTCACGGGTTCTGTCGTTCCCATAGCTTCTCCATTAATGATTAGGCCCGAACTCTGCAACGGAGCTCCCAATTAAAAAATCGAGTTTCGTTTCCGAGTCAATATTCTCAGTTTTTAGTAACCCGGAAGCTCTTTTTTTTTTGTTTCTATTACATTTTTATTATATATAATTATATATATTTTATATTGTATTTTATTATATATTGTTTATTGTTTATAGTGTTTGATATTTTTATAGTTATAGTTTTATAGTTATAGTCAGTATTGATGCTTTATCACATTGCTTTTTATTTTATATTTTATGAGTTAATTCATAGGCCATACATATTGGAATACTATATCATTAACATTTTTGTTCTCTCTTTCTATCATCTTTTCATTTATCCACATCCCTATTTTCTTTTTAACCCACAATAAGATTTCTTTTTATGGAGAAAACAAAACAGTTGCTGCAACTATATGATGAATCTAGTCATATAGTGACTGTTTCCTGGGATCTTGACAGTTCGAAGCAATAAGTTGGTTATTTTATTACTTTAATATAGTTTCTAAGTTTATAGGAGGGGTCGTTCTTTTTTTTATCCCAACTTTTAACTCTAAAGACAAAATTAACGAATCACACACTAAGCATAACAATTTTAACAAATAAAATAGTCAATCGAATTGTTATTTAACCTTATAGAATTGGAATTGCTCGTTTTTTTTTAATTTAACGGAAAAAGAATGACACAGTTTGTCATTTTTTGTTCTATTGCTGAACTGGGCAAGACAAATAAAGGTTTATTCTTCCCCGTCCATAAATATCCAAATTTTTATGCCTAATACTCCATAGATAGTTCGGATTGGATAGGAGCAATGATCAATTTTAGCGTGAATTGTTTGTAGGGGAACCCTACCCTCTCTAATCCATTCGACACGTGCAATTTCTTTTCCGTCAATACGTCCCGCTATTTGTACTTTAATTCCTTTTGTATTTGTTTGTTCAGTTAATTCAATAGCTTTTTTCATAGCCTTTCGAAACGAAACTCGATTTTTTAATTGTAAAGCTATATATTCTGCAAGAATATTTGGTTGTCCATAAGGTTTTTCAACTCTTGTGATAGCAATGCTGAGTTTGCGGTTTACAGAAGAAAACTCTTTTTGTACATTCATCTGTAATTCTTCGAGCCCTCGTGTTTGGTTTTCCATTAATAAATTTGGGAATCCAATATAGACTATGACCTGAATTAAATCAATTTTTTTTTTTATTTCTATGCGTGCGATTCCTTCAAAACCCGAGGATATTTTCCTATTTTTTTGTACATAGTTCTTGATACAATTTCTTATTTTTGCATCTTCCTCTAGACCTGTGGAGTAATTTTTTGGTTGTGCGAACCAAAAGGAATGATGGTGTTGGGTTGTACCAAGTCGGAAACCGAGTGGATTTATTTTTTGTCCCATATTTTTCTTTTTTTATTATATTATCTTTTCATATATATATATATATATATTTTTTTTATAATTTAAATTTTTATAATTTAAATTTCATTTTTTATTTAATAATGAAAATGAAAATTAGATTTTCATTCTATTTAATTTCATATTTAGATTAGATTCATTTTAGATTTCTCTTTTAATACAATTGTTATATGACAAGCGGGTCTTTTTATTGTATAACTACGTCCTCGAGCTCGAGGTCTTAATTTTTTACCCATAGTACTCCTATTAACTTTGGCTTCACTAATGAATGAATCAGCTTCGTTCAAACCCATATTATGACTAGCATTTGCTGCTGCGGAATAAACCAATTTTAAAATAGTATAAGATGCTCGATAAGGCATAAGTTCCAGTATCATAAGTGTTTCCTCATACGAACGGCCGCGAATTTGATCAATTACTCTTTGTGCTTTGAAAACAGACATACTACATATATGTTGAGCTAATATCTTGATTTCTCTAACAGAACTCGAGTTCTTTATCATAAGGTTATCCCTCACCAATGAATGATAAGCCACTTATTGTATTTTTCTTTTTGTACTCGTTTTTATTTAAATAAAAATGAACTTAGCGACGAGATTTATTATCGTTTCTTGCATGTCTCGCGAAAGTAAGAGTAGGTGCGAATTCCCCCAATTTGTGACCCACCATACGATCTGTTATATAAATAGGTAAATGTTCTTTTCCATTATGAATAGCGATTGTATGGCCAATCATTGTGGGTATAATGGTAGATGCCCGAGACCAAGTTACAATTATTTCTTTCTCCTCCCTCATGTTGAGTTTTTCAATTTTTCTCGATAAATGATTAGCTACAAAAGGGTTTTTTTTTAGTGAACGTGTCACAGTAGATTACTCCTTTTTTTAATTGGCATTCTATGTCCAATATCTCGATCTAAGTTAAGTATGGAGGTAAGAATAAATACAATAATGATGGATGGAAAAAGGAGAAAATCCTTTAGCTAGATAGGGGGCGGATGTAGCCAAGTGGATCAAGGCAGTGGATTGTGAATCCACCATGCGCGGGTTCAATTCCCGTCGTTCGCCCATCACATTATTTCAAATTCCAAAAATTCTATTTTCAATATTCCTATTTGCGGCGACGAAGAATAAAACTATCACTATATTTTTTCCTTTTCCTACTTCTTCTTCCAAGCGCGGGATAACCCCAAGGGGTTGTGGGTTTTTTTCTACCAATTGGCGCTCTCCCTTCACCGCCCCCGTGGGGATGGTCTACAGGGTTCATAACTACTCCTCTTACTACAGGACGCTTGCCTAGCCAACACTTCGATCCGGCTCTGCCCAAACTTTTTTGGTTCACCCCAACATTACCCACTTGTCCGACTGTTGCTAAGCAGTTTTTGGATATCAAACGGACCTCCCCAGATGGTAATCTTAGTGTGGCCGATTTACCCTCTTTTGCAATCAGTTTCGCTACAGCACCTGCTGCTCTAGCTAACTGTCCACCCTTTCCAAGTGTGATTTCTATGTTATGTATGGCCGTACCTAAGGGCATATCGGTTGAAGTAGATTCTTCTTTTTTATCAAAAAAAACCCCTTCCCAAACTGTACAAGCTTCTTCCAAAGCATACGGCTTTCTAGATGTATATGATGATATCTAGACAGATGGATCCTATATGAATCGTATGGTGAAGTACCACATGAGTGGATATATAGGAATCCAAATCCGCTGAATCACTCATGTTATGATCTTCTACATCCTAGGTCTCCTCGTTCCGTCATCTGGCTTATGTTCCTCATGTAGCATTCAGACCGAATGACTCTATGAAATTACGTCGATACTTCCACATATTACGGGTAACGTAGGAGACATCTCTCTCTTTCCCCGGGGGGATCTTAATTATCACTGCTTAGCTTTCAATTCGCCTCTGACCATCAAATTAAATGTGAACTCCTCTCTTTGAAACAAAGAAGGGGCGCTTCCGGTTCTGTGCGTGTTTCAAACTATTTTGTCTTCTCCATATTACCATATCTCTAGAGTCAATAATTTTCTATGAGGAACTACTGAACTCAATCACTTGCTGCCGTTACTCAACAGTTTTCTGGTGAGGTCTATCCCGTAGAGGTTGGGATCAGTGATCGATTTCTAGGTTTCGTCGTAAACCCAATTGGTTACTTCCAATTACGTAAATCAATAGTTCAAACCGCACTCAAAGGTAGGGCATTTCCCATTGATATAGGAACTTCTGTACCAGAAACAATGGTATCTCCAATTATAGCCCCTCTGGGATGTAAAATATATCTCTTCTCACCATCCCCATAGTGTATGAGACAAATGTATGCATTTCGATTAGGGTCGTATTCTATGGTTACGATTCTACCAGATATGTCTTTTTTATTCCGTCGAAAATCGATTTTACGGTATAGACGCTTATGACCTCCCCCCCTATGCCCTGCGGTAATGATTCCTCTGGCATTACGACCTTTACCACAATGATGCTGTCCATAGATCAAATTATTTCGTGGATTGGATTTCACTTGACTGTCTACGGCCCTATTGCGTGTGCTCGGGGTAGAAGTTTTGTATAAATGTATCGCCGTGTTATTAAGTATTTTGCTTTAAGTTCTTTTCTCTATAAGAGGTGGAATAGAATAACCCGGTTGAAGTGTAATGATCATACGTCTGTAATGCATTGTATGTCCCATAATGGGTCCCATTCTTCTACCCTTTCCCGGGAGTCGATGACTATTCATAGCTATTACCTTGACACCAAAGAAGAGTTCGACCCAATGCTTTATTTCTGTCCTAGTTGATCCTGATTCGACATTAGAAGTATATTGATTGTTCCCCAATAACCGAATACTTTTTTCTGTAAATACTGCATATTTGATTCCATCCATAAATCCATTTTCTTCCCTATGAGTTCCAGTATCGATAAGAATTCTAGTTCTTACTGTTCATATGTTATGAATATATCATACCAATTCGTTATGTATGGATGATGAGATTCCATTGATATAGAGCCAATTCCAATAGACTTATTGAACGTTCCCATTGGCGTGCATCCAGCAGGAATTGAACCTACGAATTTGCCAATTATGAGTTGGGCGCTTTAACCATTCAGCCATGGATGCTTAACAGGGATCATCGTACATCGTGAATAACCAAATTCCAATTGAAATGAAATCTTTAGGAGGAATCAATGAAACGACATCAATTCAAATCCTGGACCGTCGAATTGAGAGAGATATTGAGAGAGATCAAGAATTATCACTATTTCTTAGATTCATGGATCAAATTCGATTCAGTGGGGTCTTTCACTCACATTTTTTTCCAACAAGAACGTTTTATGAAACTCTTTGACCCCCGAATTTGGAGTATCCTACTTTCACGTGATTCACAAGGTTCAACAAGTAATCGATATTTCACGATCAAGGGTGTAGTACTGCTTATCAAGGGTGTAGTACTGCTTGTAGTAGTGGTCCTTATATCTCGTATTAACAATCGAAAGATGGTCGAAAGACAAAATCTCTATTTGATGGGGCTTCTTCCTATACCTATGAATTCCATTGGACCCAGAAATGAGACATTGGAAGAATCTTTTTGGTCTTCCAATATCAATAGGTTGATTGTTTCGCTCCTGTATCTTCCAAAAGGGAAAAAGATTTCTGAGAGTTGTTTCATGGATCCGCAAGAGAGTACTTGGGTTCTCCCAATAAATAAAAAGTGTATCATGCCTGAATCTAACCGGAGTTTGCGGTGGTGGACGAACCGGATCGGAAAAAGGAGCGATTCTAGTTGTAAGATATCTAATGAAACCGTAGCTGGAATTGAGATCTCATTCAAAGAGAAAGATAGCAAATATCTGGAGTTTCTTTTTTTATCCTATACGGATGATCCGATCCGCAAGGACCATGATTGGGAATTGTTTGATCGTCTTTCTCCGAGGAAGAAGCGAAACATAATCAACTTGAATTCGGGACAGCTATTCGAAATCTTAGGGAAAGACTTGATTTGTTATCTCATGTCTGCTTTTCGTGAAAAAAGACCAATGGAAGGGGAGGGCTTCTTCAAACAACAAGGAGCTGAGGCAACTATTCCATCAAATGATATTGAGCATGTTTCCCATCTCTTCTCGAGAAACAAGTGGGGTATTTCTTTGCAAAATTGTGCTCAATTTCATATGTGGCAATTCCGCCAAGATCTCTTCGTTAGTTGGGGGAAGAATCTGCACGAATCGGATTTTTTGAGGAACGTATCGAGAGAGAAT